GCAGAATCGAAAAAAGATCTTATTAGCTTATTGGGAATCCTCCTAGGCTTGAATTCTGGACTGCAAACTCTTTCATCCGCCCTAAGCTAACAGCTTTCTAGTACGAAATTCATAGTGTTAGGGACAGATTATTTCTAAACCAGAATCTTATCTTACAACATATCTTAATAGTTGGAATAGGATACCAGCGCTGATAGAAGAACCGGATACTTGAGCACCAGATAGGCATTCACCAACAAGCACACAGGTTACTGATGAAAGACCGTCTGCGGCGAAAAGACTCGGAGCTGATTCTAACAAAGAGAAAGACAAGAACAGATACGGGGGATGCCTCTTCTGCAGCTGATTCATTCCATTTCTCCGTCGCAGCCGGTACGAGACCAGTTGATTGAAGTCTCACTAGCGCCTCTAAACATTCTTTCTTTGCCCGATCTCTCTTTATACCACTCAGCGTCGGCTGACGGTAGGGAATCGTCAGTGTCTGCATCTAACCCGCTCGTGGTATCATCTCTAGTTCCTTCCCCTTGATCAAGTCCGCTCCTTCTATTTATTCGACTATTGATCATGTCCGTTCATTCTCTCATGTCTCATCTCGTCCGCACCTGAATCTACGCTTAAGGAAAAGGGATCCTTTGCTCGATAAAAGAGCTTATTATGTCTGTCCGATTCCCCTCATCACGGGATCCTATGTAACTACACCCTTAGCTGGTCTATCTCTATGGTCCATGGAAACTGGTCTCCATGTGCTTCGAGACTGCACAAAAGCTAAAACTATATGGAGGGAGTCAACTCCATTTCACTTTCACCCAACAACCCCCAGAGGATATCCTCACTTGGCTCAAAACCAACTGTCTCAATCAGACAGCGCACACCAATCAAATCCCATGGAACACATTGTTCACCTTCACATGCTGGCACCTTTGGCTTCAAAGGAATAACCACATTTAGAAAAGAAAAAATATGAGCGAAAATTGGACCCTACCACAATCATTGCCAAAGCTGCCAAATACCATTTCCTATCACCATCTACCTCAGCAGTTCGCCAATGACGCATCAAAATGGTCAAATGGAAACCGCTATACATTGGATGGATAAAGCTGGACACGGATGGCTCCTCAAAGGGTAATTCAGGACCGGGCGGAACAGGAGGCTGGATGGAATGAAGGGGACGACGGATTGCAGGATTCTCCATCCACATTTTGAAAAGTTCTGTTAGGTTCTTAGTAGCAATCGGCGACCTTTTCTTCTTTTACTTCACATAGCTTTTCGTCTCTTTGATAGCTGGAAGTTCTCCAAAAGTATGAAAAGCTGGAGGACTTTGTACCATCCATTCCGGTGTGGTTGGATTCTGTTCAACAGCCCAAGGACTTGGAGCACATCTTTTGTTCTTTCCACTGGTTGAAGTGATTGTTACGACCACGAAGAAACGACAAATCCCAACTACGGATATATAAGAGCCAAAACTGCTAAGGGCATTCCATCCAGCGTAAGCATCTGGATAATCTGGAATGCGACGTGGCATACCCGAAAGCCCTAAGAAATGCATAGGAAAGAAGGTCAGATTAACCCCGAAAAAAGTGATCCAAAAATGGATTTGACCTAAAGTTTCAGGGTATGTCCGACCAAAGATTTTCCCTACCCAATAGTGAAATCCTGCAAATAAAGCAAAAACGGCTCCCATAGAAAGTACATAATGGAAATGTGCAACCACATAATAAGTATCATGTAGAGCAATGTCTAGCCCAGAATTTGCCAGAACTATTCCCGTGAGTCCTCCTATGGTGAACAAAAAGATGAACCCTACAGCAAATAACATGGGTGTTTTGTATTGTATCGAACCCCCCCACATGGTAGCGATCCAACTAAAGATTTTGATTCCAGTGGGGACAGCTATGATCATGGTAGCTGCGGTGAAGTAGGCACGGGTATCAACGTCTAAGCCCACAGTAAACATATGATGAGCCCAAACAAGAAATCCAAGGACGCCTATACTGATCATGGCATAAACCATGCCTAGATACCCGAAAACCGGTTTTCCCGAAAAAGTAGAAACGATATGACTTATGATACCGGATCCAGGCAGAATGAGAATATACACCTCTGGATGACCGAAGAACCGAAAGAGATGCTGGTATAATATGGGGTCTCCCCCTCCAGCAGGATCAAAAAAGGTTGTATTAAAGTTTCGATCAGTTAATAACATGGTAATTGCCCCTGCCAGTACCGGAAGTGATAATAAAAGTGGGAATGCTGTCACTAGAACGGACCAAACAAATAGGGGTGATCTATGCATAGTCATTCCAGGTCCACGCATGTTGGAGATAGTTGTTATAAAATTGATAGAACCTAAAATGGATGAAACACCAGATAGATGAAGACTAGAAATTGCTAAATCAACTGCTCCTCCAGAATGGCTGGTAATACCACTTAAGGGCGGATAGACCGTCCACCCAGTTCCGCTACCCACTTCTACTAAGGCTGAGCTTAATAGGAGCAAGAGACTTGGTGGCAACAACCAGAATGAAATATTATTTAATCGTGGAAATGCCATGTCAGGCGCACCTATCAGAATCGGAACAGACCAATTACCAGATCCACCTATCATCGCCGGCATAACCATAAAAAAGATCATTAAAAAGGCGTGAGCCGTTATTAAAACATTATAAAGTTGATGATTCCCACCAAGAATTTGATCGCCGGGTCGTGCTAATTCCATACGAATCAGTACTGAAAAGCATGTGCCCATCACTCCAGCAATGGCACCGAAGATGAAATATAGAGTCCCTATATCTTTGTGGTTAGTGGAGAACAGCCATCGGACCGGATTTGTCATAAAATGGAGATTCTTTCCTTTCCTTCCTTATCAGAGAGGGGCCCCCTTAGGGAAGCGGGGCTTATTTATTGAAAAAGGGGGAGTGAGGGGGGGTGAGTAAGGTCCGGAAAGCCCTCACTTTATTGATGGGACATTTGGATCCTCTTTTCCTCTCACCCATAACCCGTTCTGGTTCAGGAAAGGGTCAATGCAAGGATCTTACTTCGAAGCAATCTCTGGAGTTTTCCCTTATCCGAACGGGTCTTGCAAGAAAATAAAATTTCATATTGAGCTCCAAATATACGCTATTGGGATGGGATGGCTCCTACTAGCCCCCCCTAAGAACCGCACGTGCGAGTTACCCCGCATACGGCTCAAGTGGCGGAGGCCTTTCCTTCGCGCTTGGTAAGCGCTTCGCTGTAGCCAAGCTTCGACCGCGACTGCTCGTCGCTTCTGGCCGCCTTATTCCGTCACCCGAGATCCAAGTCAGCACCGGCAAAGATCTCTTGATTCCTCGCGGCCGGGCCGGCTTGGAAGCAAGCTACCTCTTGCCTATCTCACCCCCTTTCCCCTTTTAATAATAAGGTAAGCTTCCAAAGCTCCTTCCTTTAGCTGGGTGAGCCTTCGCTTTTTGGATCGTCTTCTGCCCAATGCGGTACCCCCGTTTTTTGGTTCCCATTGGGTTTACCTTGTTCACAGGTCGACCCCATGGCAGCAAGAAAAGGCGATCTTGTGCTATACTCCGGTGATCTCTTTCCTACCGAGGCACGCAAACTCCCATCGTGTCCCAGATCACATTCCGTGAATCGAAAGGGGAAGCCTACTCATCTATCAGCTCCTCTCGTAGATCGGTGCGGTTTTACGAAGCGTCTAAGCACAGTTCACTCACGTTGATCAATCAAGAGGTTTGCCGCCACTCCTTAAGGTTACGTATCATAGACTTCTTGTATTCTTTCCCACGCTTCATACCTCCTCTTTCTTCTTAAGGTAAGGTAAAGGGCCAGGCATGGTGGGGTAGGAGCATCCAGTCGGCAATCTTTTTGGCTTGACCAAGAAGTCTTATGTCCTCCGAGTCGCACGGCGTTTTAACCGAAAGAACTTCTTGCGCAATTCATGCCTTTCTGTTTTTATGATAAAAAATTGTTTATTGATTTTCATTTCAAATTGTTCTCTGGACTTTTTATCAATATGAGGTGATCTTAACACAGTATATAAGACTCGTGATTCAGGCAATCCAATCTGCCTTGTGTAAGGCGGAAGCCCCCAAAAATGGTTTTCCAAAAATGGGTGATCAAAAGATTTCATTACTATGCCTATCTTGGTGGTCGTTACTTTTGGTGTCTTTTTGGCTGACTCCTCTTCTTGTTCTATTGATTAGAAGCAGCCAGCAGCGCCACGCCGCTTTAGAATTCGATTCTAAGGGCTAAGGCGTCCCCCGCCCTTTTAGCTTTCAATGTATCCCTGGATTTCACGCCAGATCTGACTTCGAGGGTTTCCGACACATTCAAACCTTGAGATGATTGAATCTCTGTTTATTTGAGTCGAAGCGGTGCATGTCGGAGAAGTAGACGTTAATCCCTCTTCGAATATCTTCTTCCCCCGTTATGTTCAGGGTAAGGTTTCCCTCCAACTAGTTTGAAAGATCTCAAAAATGGCGGCCACCTTTTGTTCGCAGATCGCGAAATGGCGATCTGTTGACTGCCACTCCTTGGACGAAAGGAGGTTTTGCCACTCATTTTGTTCAGCGTCTGCTGCAGCCCAAATGGCATCCTGCGAGACCTCCTCTTCTTCTTCTTCGTCTAGTCCCCTTCCTGAAGAATTTCATATTGAGCGGATTAGCACACCCGATAGAGCCACTAAGTTGTTGAAGGATTCCGCCTGGAAACGGGATGGGATTCTATCAGCCGAACTCAAAGAAACTTCGAAGCTGGGCTGAAACCTTTTCCCCCTATGCCAGGTTGCCATCCTGAGGAGAAAGAGCGGCGTAGACAGAAAAGGAGTTTGTAAACCTCCCCTCCATCAACGGAACTAGAAACAAGAAAAAAATATGCAGTCTCGCATACAGTTAGAAACAGTCTCGAAAAGACCTCGACTCAAGGTTCAATTTTGTTTTACCGGGTAGGTCAAACCGAGACGCGCGAGTTATCCCTACACTCTCAAACCGAACCCTTTTCCTAGCTGCTGTTTACCTAAGCATTCTCTAGATAAATCGGAAATAGGTTTTCAACGCCCAGAAGCTCGGGGACGGGTGAAAGTCCCCTAAAAGTCCGATTGGCGAGGTCGGATGGTGATTCGCCCACCTGCCGGACCGCTTCCCCTTCAGGCGCGCTTCCATCTTGTTCTCCTGCTACGCGCACAGGACGTGGTACTGATTTCGTCAACAAAGATGCAAAACTAAAGACGACCGACCAACGACTCGACATCTCCGGCCGGGAAGAAAGAAAGATAGCGAAGGTTATCCGAGGTTCGAGCGTACCTCTACCTCTCGATCACGGGATCCTGAACCTGAGCAATCCCGGTGCCGCTTACCAGGAAAGTGCAGGACGGTCTTCCCTTTCAAACGCGTATGTCCTTGTCGAAAAGGGTGCCGAAAAGCACAAAAGACCAACTTTATACATACGCCCACAAAAGTTTATCATCTCGCTCACTTCTCGTTCTGTCCAAGCTTTCGATGTCTTTTTGTAAGTAGATTTCACCCGGGGGTTCCAATTGAGGATCGGAAGCGTCCCGTGGTTTGGTTTAATATTGACTTCCAAGGATAGTATACACACAAACCCAAAGTCTTATTTGAAAGAGTGAAAACTTCAAAAAAAGGATCCCCCCCTTCTCGTAGTTTTGACTTGACTTTAGCCTACCGGTGCCCGGCCCATAATATGAGCACCTTTGGGCGGAGCTTTCTCAATCCCAGCTAACTACTAGAAGAAAGAGATAGAAGCCAGGAAGATATCGACATAGACACTTTATATAAGCTAATAACAATAAAATAAGGCTAAAAGAAATGAATGAATGAAATCTTTTTGATCTAGAATAAAAGAACAAGGATTTATACGACCGGCCCTAGATCTATCGTTAGGATTGGAATCTTTTGCAAACCAGCTCTCAAGCCTTGCCTCTATCCCAGCGAGCAAGTCCAGCGCTGTATGAACAAGCTAACCAACTAGCCTTTGGTTGTACTATAGGAGTCACCAAGTAAGTCAGGTTATGAATCCCATGCTCTAACGCTCTAGCCTGTCAGTCTGGTTCTAGAGTAAGGAATTAAGCAAAGAGCGTTGTATGAGGCAACTATCTAATCCCTGGTCCAATAGAAGAAAGCAGAGTCAAAGGGAAAGGGACTTTCAAAGGCTATCTATCCCCATTCTACCAGCAAACCAGCTAGCAAATAGGCTCTAACCTGGAGTCAGAATAGTAGTGACCCTGGAGCTAGAGGAAGAAAGAGTAGGAAAAAGGTTGGCTCGATCGGGAAATCGCGTAAATAATAGTCGGATGAACCGAAAAGCAGTCACTCCAGAGCCGTCTTCAGAAGGATGCCAATTCAAAAATTTTCTTCAATTGAACGAAGTTAGCTGGCTTCTTCAGTCTAAAGTAAGTTCCCTACGAGCTCAGGAAAGTCATCAGTCCGGTAAGCATTTTCGTCTGGGAAAGAATATAGGACTGTAGCCAGCCATGTCGAATGGAGAAGGAGGGCAGAGAAAGGGAAGAAAAAGTAGTAAACTACCTGTCCTACCATTGGAGATCCAGAGGAAGAAGACGGAGATCGAGGAATATCTGGACTCTATGGAAGAGTACGAACAAAAGCCGAGAACTTCTCTGACCCTCCAAGAATACCTGCCGGATAAGGTATTAAACGGGGAGATAAATGAAGAAAGCATGAATAAGTATCTCCCTGAAGAAAGAGTTGATATGCTACTTGAAGAATGGGGAAAGGAAGAAGACGAGGACACTCCCACAGCAACCTGAGCAACCTGCAGGTGTATTGGAAATACACCTGGTGAAAGTCCTAGCGATAGGATCGCAGATATAGTAGCAGCCACAACTGAATTCATTCCTTCATCGTTATTGCCCTGGCTTCGATGATCAACCCCTGGCACATTTAGGTTTTGATCTTCGGCCATCCTGGTCCTCAGGACCCAACACAATATTATTCAACTATATTTTCTTTAAAAGATGGAAAAGGTGTTGATACGTCCTATCCACATAGAAAGCTTACCCTCTTCCACACATTACCGGTGGATACTAGAACCGCTATCACTTTGGCTGCAGGAGGGGAATGGTTAAGTGAAACTCTCGACGTCTTGTTTGGTAAACGGGATGTTTACCCCAGCGCCGTAGTCTTGCCTAACCGTTCGGTCGGGGATAGCAGCTCATGAACTGCCCTGCTCGAAGGATCGTAGCCCGAACTGACCTAGCTGCAGAGGAGAAGTTTGACTTCCGAGAGCGGATCCTAGCTTGGACTGATCTTTGACCCTAGCTCCAGGCGAAAGGATACGTAGGTTTTTCTTCCTTCTTCTAAATGGGATCCTCCTCACCGGAGAGTTCCCCTATTGGGCTGAAACTGGAAAGGCGCCTTAAGACAACTTACAACAGTAGAAGTCAGAACAATCAGATTCACCTACATCCTCTGATCTAGGGTCTAATAGTTAGGAATCGCGCAACTGAGAAAGAAGCATGACCAGTTGAGCTCGAAGAACAAGAAAGGGAAGCACGCTTTGGAACAATCACGGGGATTCCCGGGTCTTTCTAAGGACGGACCACATACCAACTATTCCCGGAATGGAAAGAAGAAAGGATGGTAGTGGATCACTGATGTCGAATTCACGAAAAAAAATCATATGAAAGAATCGTCAGATTATGGGTTCCGGGAATATAGACGGTTTTGAATGGAGATTGAATGAAATAGAATAGTCTGGTGGAATAGTATGATAAGGAAAGTTCGGAGCCCCCCACTTGTCGGGGTTACCAGGCTGGCTAACCTAACTATGAATTTCTATCCATGTCGGGATAGACAGAGGTCTCGGATAGTACGTGGTCGGAGTGAGACCAGGGTAGAGTAACGAACTGAAACCGAAAAGAACGATTCCTATAGCCTATAGAAGAAAGAAGAGATAAAAAACAACCAATTCCATGAAACAATATCTTATTTACTCGGATCGGTTGCTACTAGTCCGGGTTACCTCAGAGATAGAGTCATTAGGATAGAAAAAAAACAACCTAGTTCTTGCACGAAATGTCCTGCTAACATAGGGGCACTCCTACTAAGAAAAGCAAGAGCCCATTTTTGGGGGTCAAAGGGTTATTCTATTACAAAATAAGTTATGGACTCGGATATGATGCTGCTTCTTCTAATGAGAGTTCCTTGGGGATATATGAATTGGTGGACATATCCAAAACCGACCCTTTTTCTTACACAAGCATTTCTGTACTCAGATCGAGAGGTATGAAGTCCAAACCTCTTTAGTTAGACAATCAGTTATATACGATTCAACGGACATTCAACAAGATAACCCCGAAACGAGGCAACCCCGTTCACTCCGATAAGAAAGGTGTCAAGTCTGAAAGTTCAATGAGTTTGATATCCTATATCAAAGTCTCAAAGAGAGTTGGAAGGCGGAAAGAAGCACCGGCTAAGACTTTCGTGGAGATGGGGCATATAGGGCAAGTGTACTAGCATATGATTTTCCAGCTTTTGATTAAGCAGGCACTTTTTTCTTTTCACTTGAAGGATAAGGTTTTTCAAACCCTCAGCTGCTACTGATAAAGGGACGTAGCGGGTAAGGCAAGGGCAAAAGGAGTATCAGCAGTTCGAGGAAGAGTTCCATAAGGGGTTTCCCCACAAGCGTTCTATAGAAGGGTTACAAAGGAGCTAATGGGCTAAAGGGCAGACTATAAGTAGTAAGACTCACTCTAACGTGGTGGATAACGCGCTAACAATCTCTAGTTCTTATCAGTGCTTCGATGGCGATCCAGATGAGACAACCTTTGAAAGGAGGACAAACCAACCGATCTACGCTCGAACCTCCTAGAAGACCGACTGGTCAGAAATAGGTTATCCACCGACAAGAGGGCTCCACTACGAAGGGACGAGTTTCACATCTGATGAAATTGAAACAACTAATCTAATGGCATATCATATATAGTTTCATCATCTTGTAGATGTACTTAATAGATAAAAGTCTTCGAGAGAACCCAACCAAAAACCCCATTTTCAGGCACTAGGTTAGGTAGGGAGTTTTTCCTTGCTCAATAACTTGCTTTTCCCCCTTCTTTTTTTCCCATGGAGCTTTTACCTTGCCTTAGCTCTTTACCTTGCTACCTTTCATAAACTAGATGGATGGGAGAAGGAAAAGGAAGGAAACTCGGTCGCTGGACCAGCTATTTCATCTTTCATTTCTGGTCTCTTGTCTTTCCAGCAAAAGAAAATAATTTCGTCTACGAATATAAAAGTATGTTCTCACGAATCACTAATTCGAAATATCTTAAGAGAAGAAGAAAAAGCTTCTTCATTCAAGTCAGATAGTTGATCGAGAAAGCACCTTTGGGCGGTGCTTTTACGAAAGCCGGTCACCGATGGCTAAGATACGGCTATGCTTGTGAAGCGGCTTTCAATTTCCAATTTTTTTTTAGTGAGGATATCGAGATTATCTTAAGAGAGAAGGTAGCCCTTTGTCACGAGCTGGACTGGAACCAGCACCTCTGGGCAACGAGTGGGAAGGAGCCTTGACTTGAGCATTATACAAGTGCTTAAGGCTCCTTTTGGCTATGGCCACAACTATCATATAAGACAAGGCTTGGAAGCAAGCTACCAGCGCCTATCGGCGAGAACTGGGCTTGGTTAGTAGTGCCGACCCATTCTGTCTCGCCCGCCTGCCGACCCATGCATTTTTCAGAGCGGGGCGGAAGGCCGGGCGTACGGGGACCGTCGAAGAAGTGCCTCAACGCGCCGCAGCCACTACTTTTTTGACTTCTTTGATGCAATTATGAACTCCACGGAACTTTCTCAATTCCAAGGCAACAACTCCTTTTGGAGCTGAGGTAACAAACTACACGAGCCTCCCAACGAAGCCAACATAAATCCGATCCGAATAAAAAAAAGAAAAGGCAGTTTCATTATGGTGGTATACCAGCCGCCTGTTCTGGAACTTCCAGTTCCAATCAAAGCATATAGATCCGTAAATAGATTTGTATGTATAG